CGGAATTCCTTCTAGGGCCTGTTGAATAATTTTTATAGATTCTGTCATTTCACTGATTCGTACTAAATAACGAGCTAACGAATCCCCCTCTTTTTGCCATTGGACTTCCCAATCAACTTCATCGTAACACTCATAATGATCAACTTTACGAAGATCCCATTGTATTCCGGAAGCTCGTAGCATTGGTCCCGACAAACCCCAATTTATTGCTTCCTCTCCACCAAGAATACCTACTCCTTCAACTCGTTCTAAAAAAATAGGATTCCGTGTAATAAGCTTTTGATATTCAGCAATTCCGGTTAAAAAATAATCGCAAAAATCCAAACATTTATCTATCCAGCCATGAGGTAAATCAGCAGCGACTCCACCAATACGAAAAAAATTGTGCATCATTCGCATACCGGTGGCAGCTTCGAATAGGTCATATATCAATTCTCTTTCTCGAAAAATATAGAAGAAAGGAGTCTGTGCCCCAATATCTGCCATAAAAGGGCCAAGCCATAACAAATGCGAAGCTATACGACTTAACTCCAACATAATGACTCTGATATAACTGGCCCTTTTAGGGACTTGAATATTGCCTAATTGCTCTGGCGCGTTTACAGTTATTGCTTCTGTGAACATAGTAGCTAAATAATCCCAACGTGTTACATAAGGCAAATATTGTATAATTGTTCGATTTTCCGCAATTTTTTCCATACCTCTGTGTAAATAACCCAATATTGGTTCACAGTCAATAACATCTTCACCATCTAGAGTAACAATGAGTCGAAGAACACCATGCATTGATGGGTGGTGAGGTCCCATATTGACTATCATTAGGTCTTTTCTTGTAGATGGTACAGTCATAGGTTTTTCCTGATTCATTCTTCCATGAATTGCTGAAAGTGAAAAGAAGTTCATCAAACTTTAAGCGAATAATTCAAACTAACTCTTCAAATTAACGAGTTTTTCTCTCTCGAATATCCAACTGCCCTATTAATTCTTTATAACGTGCTCTATTTTTTTTTGACAAATAAGCCAACAACCGTTGACGTTTTCCCAGAATTTTACGCAGACCTCTCTGAGATAAATAGTCTTTTTTGTGCAATTCCAAATGTGAAGTAAGTCTCCGTATCTTATTGGTGAAACTTACTACTTGAAATTCAACAGATCCTCTGTTTTCTTCTTGTTCTTTCAAAAGAATTGAAATAAATGAATTTTTGACCATAAAATAATTGGACACTCCCCTTTTTACAGATATTTATTTTTTTAATCAGTAATAATAATGTTATAAATTTTCATGTAGTATACACAACAATCATCATTTCTTTATATTGATTTTATCAATTAACATTAATCAATCCGATTTTTGAGTTCATTTGGATAGTGATACAAAAAGACGATACCAAATAGTTTAGTACGAAGATTCTGTATATATAGGAAACTCAAAATTTAAAATTAGGGATACATATATATCCTTAACATACTAAAGCGGCTACCATTATTGGTGTGAAACCAATAGCGATTCATACAAGCTAAATCCTCTAATCGATAATTAGGCCAAAAAAAGAAGTTTAATTTAATTAATTCATTTTTTTCTTTGTCAAAATTTTTACTTTCATCCAAAAATTGACTCCAGTTTTTTATCTTGTTCTCCTTACATAATAATGGATTTATCTGCACATTATTTTTATTTTTAAAATTGAAAGAAATTAGAATTCTCAATTCTCTACGACGTCTAGACGATAAAATTTTTTCAGGAACAAGCAAATCATAATTATTTTTGTCTTTATTTAGAGTTTTTGTTTTATGTCTTGAAATGGATTTATCAAAATTATTCTTAGCAACATTTTTAAGGTTTCGGTATCTTTGATTACTTTGGTGCTTACTTTTATGAACCAAGGAAATACCTATGATTTGATACATAAAAAACTGTCCGTCATTTTTTACAGATAGCCGGGCAGGTTCCATAATTAATATTCCCTTTTTCGTTAATTGTGTAAGATTTAAACGTCTCCTCATTATATCCAGATTCATTTCTTTCCTTTGAATATAGGATATAGTAATTTTTCTTACATTTATGAGGCTAACCAGGAGACCATATATCTGGATATTATTCATCATTTTTTGATTCAATTGATTCAAACGTCCAGTCCATCTTAATTGCAAAGGAAAATCTCCTTTAAGGAATATTTTTAGTTTTTCGATCGATTCTAAAAAAGATTCTTCATTATTGTTTTGATTCTTTAATTCAAAATATTGTTTTGAATTGGATGGGCTAAAATTTAAAAAATCCTCATCCTCCTCTTGCTTTCCCTTGATGTTTTGATTTTCAATAAAATTTGGATTTATATTTAAATTAAAAAGAAGTAAGTTACTTGGGATAAACCAAGGTTTCTCTTTATATTTATGATAAAGTATCACAAACTCTGGAAAGAAAAACAATCTCGGATTTGATATGAGGCGGTTTAAGATTAAGAATTTTTCATTCATTCCCATCCAATCAAAAGACATTCCCATCCAATCAAAAAAGACCTTTTTGTAATTCATTTCGGAATTTGAATCAATCGGAAGATAAAAAAGACCATTATTATGAATTTGATCACTTACTTGGATTTGGTATTTATTAGGTTCAACCTGAATATTTGTATTCAATTTCCAACCCAAATATTTTCTATCTGTATTTTTTTCCATATATATACTATCACTTTTTCCTAAATGATTCTTGATAGGAATATTTTTGAGTATGTTAACAATTTTTTCTTTATTTCTGGTAGAATTTTCTTGCTTCTTATTTGTTTCTACTGATGATCTATAAATATAGGACTTCTTTTTAGTTTCAGAATGAATATATTTATATGATAAACGATTATATCTATAGTTTTTTTTTAAATTCTCTTCTTTATTTGGTTTTGGTAATAAATAGACTTTCGAATTTTGTTTTTTTTTGTAATCAAATAATTGGTCGTTTTTATAGGAATACCATTTATTTAGATCCTTATTTTGAGATGTATGGCATTTCTTTTTTCCATTTCTCCCTTTTTGTGGAACTAATATAGACCATGTAATCTGAGATAAATCGTATTGATAATGACCTCTTAACCAGTTTTTCCATGGATTCATTCCATAATTTGGAAGTTTATTATGTCTTACTTCGGAATCAAATATTTCTTGTCTTCCAAAAAAATCCTTTATTTCATTTTTAAGAAAAAAAGACGGTCCATTATACTGAAGAATAGATCTTAACTTATTGAAGTTAATAACCTGGGTTTGTGAGAATTTTAAAAATACATATTTTTGTGACAAGTAAGATAAATCAAAAAAAATATGTGACTTCCGCTTACTATTTCTAAGATTATCAAAAGCCTTTTTTATAGTCATAGTTGAAATCAAGTCAATTTTATTTTGTTTTGTTTTATTCATTTTTTCTTGATTTGTTTCCTTATTGTCAATGTATTTATCAAGAATTTTTTTTGTTGATTCCATAAAAAGTTGTAGAGCGATTCTGCGCGTATTAATGATACATAGAAAGATATCTATGTATATTTTTTCAATTAAAAATTTCACTATTAATTCAATATTTTTTCTTTTAAATATTTTCCAAATTTTTGGGGGGGATTCTCCATTATTCTTTTTCTTTTTTTTTTTTTCCGGCGTTACTTTTTTTTTATTTTTTTTCATTATTTCTATTTGATTTCTGATTGTATTTCTTCTATCAATTCTATGTTTAATTTCTTCTTCTACCTGTGAATAATTTGTAAAACCTGTAGATCGATTTTGATTAAGTGATTCATGAATTATCTGATTGCTGATTATCAAATCCTTTTCTATTTCAGTTTCATTTGATTCATATATTTCTCTCGGTATAAATAATGGAATTTTCTTTCCTTTGAAAAGTTCTTTTATTATTTGTTTTACAAATAAAAATGCTTTTGCTTCTTTTTTTTTTATTTTTTTTAAAGCTCTTCGAACTCTAAAATTTAATTTTCTGATTTCGACTTTATAGTCTATATCTTTAAAAATAGGTTCAAAAAAGGAAGGTGTTTTTCGTGGAGGACCAAAAGGGTATTCCGTTTCCATTCCCAAAACTGTTAAAAAACAAGAATCAAAATCATCTTGTTGTTTTCTATCTCTATCAGAGAGTCGTAGCTTAGATCTGTGCCAAGGTTTCAAATGAAAGGGATATAGGATTTTGATCTGAAAACCTTCTCTTAACCAATTTTTAGGAAATTCTGTTTTGGAGAATTGAAGACCATTATAGCTGCATTTTAGATAAATTTCTCTATTCCAATCTTGGAAATCCTCGTACCATTCCGGAGATTGTCGTAATAAAATACGGCCAATATTCTTAGCTATTATCAATAAGGGTAATTTAATATATCTTCTAAAAATTGATTGAGCTAGTAATAGAACACTTCTTGATTTTTGTGCATATGGAATGTTTTCCCATAATTCTATTGTATCTTCCTGGTGGTTTTTTTTTATTTGGAATTGTTGATCTAAAATTTCGAATTCTGACTTTTTATCCAACCAATCTCTAATATTAAAAAAAAGTTTCATTAGGTCGGATATAGGAAAAGGAAAATCTTCCAGTTTTTCCAAAAAAAGCGGAGAATGGGGATTTCCTTGAGACAGTCCCCAAATAACCATTTTACGTCTTTGAATACGGATAGAGCCTTTGATTACGAATCGACGAAAATCTGGTTCTTCCAAATAACTTACAAAACCCGAGTCTCTATTAAATTTTCTATAAAGATTATAATTTTTGAAATGAGACTTCTTAAAACTTCGTCTGGAACGAGTTAAAAAAGCTATATATTTAAATCTTCTTGTTCGAAGCTGATGATCCAGCCCTTGCATTATGCCTTGTTCTTTTCGTCGTTTTTTAAAATATTGTTCCAACTCGTTAATTAATTTGTATGACCATCGAGGGGGTTTTTTACCTATTTCTTTTATTCCAATATATTTTTTTTCGCGTTTATAATTAGTGAAAATTCCGTTCAATGAAAACTTTAACC